AAAAAAAAATCCTTTTGTAGCGAATCATTTATTAGGAAAAATAAATAAGCTTAACACAAAGACGGAAAAAGAAATAATAGTAACTTGGTCCCGGGCATCCACCATTATACCCACAATGATCGGACATACCATTGCTATCCACAATGGAAAGGAACATTTGCCTCTTTATATAACAGATCGGATGGTAGGACATAAATTGGGAGAATTTGCACCTACTCTAAATTTCCGGGGACATGCAAAAAATGATAATAGATCTCGTCGTTAATAAAAAATAATCAATAAAAAAAAAAGAAAAATAAATGGGCGAACGATAGACAATAGATAGTTCATTAAAATTAATAAGAGGTGGACTTTATGATAAAAAAATATATCTATACACCATATACAAAAGTATACGCAATAGGTCAGCATATATCTATGTCTGCTCACAAAGCAAAAATAGTAATTGATCAGATTCGTGGACGTTTTTACGAGGAAACACTTAGTATACTCGAACTCATGCCTTTTGAAATATGTTATCCCGTTTTTAAATTAGTTTATTCTGCAGCAGCAAACGCGACTCACAATATTGAGTCCAACAAATCAAACTTAATCATTAGTAAAGCTGAAGTCAACGAGGGTGGAACTCTAAAAAAATTTAAACCTAGAGCTCGAGGACGAAATTATCCGATAAAACGACGCACTTGTCATATAACTATTGTATTGAAAGATATATCTTTAAATGAATATGAAGAATATAAAGACTATAAGGATATATGAAGACTATGAAAAAAATAAGAAAATATAGCATATACTTACCAAAACCAAAACCAGACTGGATAAAGAAAAAATATAGGATGTATTATGATATGTATATTAGTGGAGGATTATGGGACAAAAAATAAATCCACTTGGTTTCAGACTTGGCACAACCCAAGGTCATCATTCTCTTTGGTTTGTGCAACCAACAAATTATTCCGAAGGTCTACAAGAAGATCAAAAAATACGAAACTTTATCAAAAACTATGTACAACAAAACATAAAAATATCTTCCGGTGTTGAGGGAATTGCACGTATAGAGATTCAAAAAAGAATTGATCTGATTCAGGTCCTAATATATATAGGATTCCCGAAGTTATTACTGGAGGGTAGAACTCGAAGAATCGAAGAATTACAGAGAAAGTTACAAAAAGAATTAAATTTTATGAACCGAAAACTCAACATTGCTATTACAAGGATTGCAAATCCTTATGGATATCCTACTATTCTTGCAGAATTTCTAGCCGGACAATTAAAAAGCCGAGTTTCCTGTCGTAAAGCAATGAAAAAAGCTATTGAATTAGCTGAACAGGCGAATACAAAAGGAATTCAAGTACAAATTGCAGGGCGTATCAACGGAAAAGAAATTGCACGTGTTGAATGGATCAGAGAAGGTAGGGTTCCTCTACAAACCATTCGAGCTAAAATAGATTATTGTTCCTATACTGCTCAAACTCTTTATGGAGTATTGGGAATAAAAATTTGGATATTTGGAAACGAGGAATAATAAACCTTTATTTACCTAACTTTTTTTGATTTTTATGTTGTAACCCTGAACAGAAAATAACAAACTTTTTAAGTCGTTTTCTCTTGAATAAAAAATGAGCAATTCTAGCAATTCAAAATTCTATTCTTTCTATTCTATAGGGTTGAATAAAAATGCGATTGAGAATTTCATCTTGATATAATTGCTATGCTTAGTGTGTGACTCGTTAGTTTTTTTTTTATTTTTAGAATTCAAAGAAAAAAAAGAGGGTACTGGACATATTAAAATAATAATAATTGAATCGATAAGTAAAACTAAGAAGTATAGAACGAATAACTAACTCATCGCTTCACATTATCTCGATCAAAAGAATCAGTCAAGATATAATATATTGGTCATATCATTGGAGCAACTGAAAGATTTCTTTTTCTAAAAAAAAAAAAGAAATCTGATTATAAATTGTAAAACAAAAAACAAAGTATCTAGATAAATGGAAAGATGAGATAAAGAGAGAAAATAAATCTCAATGAAATGATATATGATTCCAATATATAATATGTAAGGTCTATGCGTCATCTACTAAAATACTAAAAAAAAAGACCAGTGTAAAAAAGCATAAATACTGATTGATCCATAATTAAACGAATACATTCATAGAACAAAAAAATCAAGAGTCCCGAGCCAATAAAGACTGAGAAAATTGACTCACGAATAAATTTAATTAGAGACTCCGTTGTAGAATTAAAACCTAACCATTAATTGAGAAGCGATGGGAACGACGAAACCTATGAAGGCGTAGAATTCATTGGGTGGGATGGCGAAGCAAACCAGACGGAGAACAATTCAGTATATCCTGAAAGAAAAGTTCATGACTAGTCCTACAACTAAAATAACTACAGAATGAGTAAATATTCGCTTGCGAAAGTTTTTAGGTTTTATTGTATCTTTCTTTTCAAATTCTGATCGATCTAAATCTGATATCATAATGAAAATATAAAAAGCCAAAATAAAGATTCATTATAAGAAAATGTCCCTATCTCCATTATAGAACTATGATTATATATAAATATCTATAAAAACAAAAATGACCTTAATATTAGGAGACGTGTTTAATTATATAGCAAAACAAAATAAGATAGAAAAATTTCTAAGAGATTAGATGAATGAAACTTCAAAGAATCCCATGATTCGGTATATTATTCATCAATATATCTTTTTTTTAATACTTTTCTTTTATTCGCAAGGAGCCGTATGAGAAGAAACTCTCATGTCCGGTTCTGGAGTAGAGGTGAAAGTAAGAAGGAATCATCAACTATAACCCCAAAAGAACCAGATTCTGTAAACAACATAGAGGAAGAATGAAAGGAATATCTTATCGAGGTAATCATATTTCTTTCGGTAGATATGCTCTTCAGGCACTTGAACCCGCGTGGATTACATCTAGACAAATAGAAGCAGGTCGACGAGCAATGACACGAAATGTCCGCCGCGGTGGAAAAACATGGGTACGTTTATTTCCAGACAAACCAGTTACGGTAAGACCTACAGAAACACGTATGGGTTCGGGAAAAGGGTCTCCTGAATATTGGGTAGCTGTAGTTAAACCAGGTAGAATACTTTATGAAATGGACGGAGTAGGAGAAAATATAGCTCAAAAAGCTATTTCAATAGCGGCTTCAAAAATGCCTATACGAACTCAATTCATTATGTCGGTATAGAAATGTAGAACGCACCTAAACGCAAGAAAAGAAAAGGACTTTTTGGGATAAAAAAACAATTGCAAATTTCTTTTTTTTTTTGACAAACAATATCTCTTTTTTTATTTCGCCCTTTGGCTGTATTGCAAGAATAAATAAAAAAAAAAAAAAATGATTCAACCTCAAACCCATTTGAATGTGGCGGATAACAGCGGGGCCCGAGAATTGATGTGTATTCGAATTATAGGGACTAGTAATCGACGATATGCTGAAATTGGTGACGTTATTGTTGCTGTGATCAAGGAAGCATTACCAAATACATCCCTAGAAAAATCAGAAGTAATCAGAGCTGTAATTGTGCGTACTTGTAAAGAATTCAAACGTGACAATGGCATGATAGTACGATATGATGACAATGCTGCAGTTGTCATTGATCAAGAAGGAAATCCGAAAGGAACTCGAATTTTTGGTGCGATTACCCGGGAATTGAGACAGTTAAATTTCACTAAAATAGTTTCACTAGCACCCGAAGTATTATAAGATAGAAGAAGAGTCTGCGATATAGTTTATACAATTTGAAGGAAACTGATTATAAAATAGATCAAATTTATTAGTAAATCTTGTGTGTCTGACACATATATTAAAAAAAAAGACCAAAGAGCATGTCAATATAAAAAATGAGAGGCAACAATAATTTTAGTTTATCATGGGTAGGGACATTCTTGCTGACATAATAAACTCTCTACGAAATGCTGCTATGAATAGAAAAGGAACGATTCGAATACCGTTTACGAATATCACCAAAAACATTATTAAAATACTTTTACGAGAAGGTTTTATTGAAAACGCCAGGAAACATCGTGAAAGCGACAATTTTTTTTTGGTTTTAACCCTACGACATAGAAATAGAAAAGGGCTCCATAGAAGTAGTTTAAATTTAAAACGAATAAGTCGACCGGGTTTACGAATCTATTCTAACTATCAAAAAATTCCTAGAATTTTAGGCGGAATGGGAATTGTAATACTTTCTACTTCTCGAGGTATAATGACAGACCGAGAGGCTCGGCTAGAAGGAATCGGCGGAGAAATTTTGTGTTATATATGGTAATCTTTCTGCTATCCGAATTTTTTTCGAAACTTCTTTTTTGTTTTGTGAAAAAAAAAAAGAAAAAGAGAAAGGACGAGTTTTTAATCTCACTCCTCCTACATTAATTAGTTGATACTTTAATTTAAGGAGGTTTTGCATGGAATGAAAGAACAAAAATGGATTCATGAAGGTTTAATTACTGAATCACTGCCAAATGGCATGTTTCGGGTTCGTTTAGATAATGAAGATTTCATTCTAGGTTATATTTCCGGAAGAATCCGGCGCAGTTTTATACGTATACTACCGGGGGATAGAGTCAAAATTGAAGTAAGTCGTTATGATTCCACTAGAGGACGTATAATTTATAGACTCCGCAACAAAGATTCGAATTATTAGGTAGTTTTTTCAACTTTAACATTCCTTTTATAGAGATCGCTAGGGTTCAAATTTAAAGAAATTTATTTTCTTCCAATAACTATATTCGTAATTAAGTTTAGGAATGAAAACGATGAAAACAAGAGCCTCTGTTCGTAAAATTTGTGAAAAATGTCGCCTGATCCGTAGACGAGGACAAATTATGGTAATTTGTTCCAACCCTAGACATAAACAAAGACAAGGATAATCTTTCGAAAAGTTAATAAATATAAATGAAATTTAAAGTAAATAAAAAAGAGCTTTCTAAAGACTCGATGTATATCTATTTTGACATAAA